GTAAAAATGGAATCAATAAATCAATCAAATTCCGGGAGGCTTCGTGAAGTGCTTCTTTAGGAGTTAAACTTCCATTTGTCCATATTTCGAGAAATAGTATTTCTTTGTTACCATTTTCATAAGAATGAATACTATGATTCGCATTTCGAACAGGCATGAATACAGGATCTATAGGATAACTTCCATCTTGAAAGGTATTTGGCGCTTTTATAAGATATCCGCGATTCTTCTCTATTTGTAATCCAATAACCAACTCAATGGGTTCTGTCAAGCAAGCTATATGCTGTGTATTATCGACGATTTCTACATAAGGCGGTAAGAGGATATCTTGAGCAGTTACATATCCAGGGCCCCTGACACAAATAGACGCCTCACAAGTTCCATAGAGATTACTTCTCAATACGATTTCTTTCAAATTCATTAAAATTTCATGTACTGATTCTTGAATACCCATTATGGTAGAATATTCGTGAGATATTTTCTCAGATTTTGCGCGTGTTATACATGTTCCTTCGATTTCTCCAAGCAAAGCTCTTCGCATCGCAATGCCTATTGTGTCTGCTTGACCTTTCATAAGCGGAGACAGAATAAAGCGCCCATAAAAAAGACGCTTACTGTCTGCTGCTGATTCAACACACTTCCACTGTAGTGTCCGAGTAGATACTGCTATTTTCTCTCGAACCATAATAATATTATTTGATCAGATCATTGAATCATTTATTTCTCTTGTTTCTCTTGCTAGTGAAATATCTTCTATTTTGATTTCTACACACGCCGTTTCTTCGGGGGTCTACAGCCATTATGTGGCATAGGAGTTACATCCCGTACGAAAGTTAATAGTATACCACTTCTGCGAATAGCTCGTAATGCTGCGTCTCTTCCGAGACCGGGACCTTTAATCATGACTTCTGCTCGTTGCATACCTTGATCTACTACTGCACGAATAGCATTTGCCGCTGCGGTTTGAGCAGCAAATGGCGTCCCTCTTCTTGTACCTCGGAAGCCACAAGTACCGGCGGAGGACCAAGAAACCACACGCCCCCGTACATCTGTAACAGTCACAATGGTATTATTGAAACTTGCTTGAATATGAATAACCCCCTTTGGTATTTTACGTGTACTCTTACGTGAACCAATACGTCCACGTGAACTCTTTTTCGGTATAGCTTTTGCCATATTTTATCATCTCATAAATTTGAGTCAGAGATATATGGATATATCCATTTCAGGTCAAAACAGATCCCCTATTTGTATATCAGGTCTTTAACGAGTCTTATTATCCTTGTCTTTGTTTATGTCTTGGGTTGGAACAAATTACTATAATTCGTCCCCGACGACGGATTAGTCGACATTTTTCACAAATTTTACGAACGGAAGCTCTTATTTTCATATTTGTCACTCCTTACTTTAATTTTGAATCCACTTCTTGGAAGAAAATAAGTTTCTTGAAATTTTCAATTTTAAATCGTATTCCTACGAAATAAATAGTGAAGTTGAAAAAACACCTAATCTTTCGAATCTTTGTTGCGGAGTCGATAAATTATACGACCTCTGGTTGAATCATAACGACTTACTTCAATTTTGACTCTATCTCCTGGCAGTATCCGTATAAAACTACGTCGGATCTTTCCTGAAACATGACCTAGAATAATATCTTCATTATCTAAACGAACTCGGAACATGCCGTTGGGAAGCGATTCAGTAATTAAACCTTCATGAATCCATTTTTGTTCTTTCATTCCAGGTAAAACCCCCTTGAAGTATCAACTAGTGGAGGAAGAACCCTATTAGACAACCCACCTCTTCTCTTTTCTTTTTCACAAAAAAGAAGTTTCATATTCAATTTGGATATTAGAAAGATTACCATATATAACACAAAATTTCTCCGCCTATTCTTTCTAGTCGAGCCTCTCGGTCTGTCATTATACCCCGAGAGGTAGAAAGAATTACAACGCCCATCCCGCCTAAAATTCTAGGAATTCTTTGATAGTTAGAATAGATTCGTAGCCCGGGCTTACTGATCCGTTTTAAATTTAAAAGATTTCTATAAGTACTTTTCCTGTTTCTTCTATGTCGTAGGGTTAAAACCAAAAAAGATTTGTTGTTTTCTCGATGTTTTCTCACGTTTTCGATAAAACCCTCGCGTAAAAGTATTTTAACAATACTTTGGCTGATATTAGTAGATGCTACTCGAACCACGCTTTTTCTATACATATCGGCATTTCGTATAGAGGTTATTATGTCAGCAATAGTATCACTACCCATGATTAATTAAAATTTTTGGTGCCTCCAAATTTGGATATAATCAACATGTTTTTCTTTTTTTTTACATATTTGTTTATGAATACGAATTTTGAAAGGTATATACGTGAGACAAAATCTACTAAATGAATCTTAATCTATTTCTTTTAAATAGCCTACTATAACCATACCGTGGTCTCATTTTATAATACCTCGGGAGCTAATGAAACTATTTTAGTAAAATTGAACTGTCTCAATT